ATGTGCAATATTGTAATAATATAATATCACACTTTTTGAGGCATAAATTTACTGCTAAAGGTCTTCCTGTTTCCGGGGGGGTTTTCAGGTTAAATAAGACTTTAGGAGTAAAGGGGGGTAGGGGGGATTTTACGCACAAAAAAGGGGGGGATTAGGGTTAGTTTGTATAATCTTGATTACCATTATGCACTTGTTATCAGTTATGCAATTCTTCCTTTAATGTCCTTTGGCATTCAATTTTATTTACCTATTCAAGGAATATGTTCAACCTTGTTTGTTAGTACCGTGTGCACTCTGAGATGCCAATTGAAAGGAAACCAAAAAAAGGAACCAAATGCACCTTAGAGTGAATGCCCGGCATGGTGGGTAACGAGGAGTATGTACTTCACCATTAACTTATGCAAGCGTCAGGAATAGTTATGTGGATTGTATTATACGAGTGTTCCTGAAGTAGGAACCAAATGCCAGGAATAGTTCACTAAGTGAAACCCCCACGATTTTTGTCCCTGACCATCAATAACCGTTGGCATTAAGAAATCAACTGATGGTCGGTTCTTACTGTGCATTATAATTTAAATTCATGTTTGTTGAGTCTTGGTATAATATTAAATAATGGTCAATATGTACCAATGCTGGAATATATTTCATATACAGAGTATGTAATAGGTAAATATTATGGTATATGTACCCCTTAGGTTTATGTGACATTTATTAGTTTAACACCATAATATATGTAGTATTTAAGTTATGTAATGAGTACATAATATATAGGTTAATATAAGTTATGGTATATTACATATATGTCTGCGGGCGGGCGGGGCTCGGCAAGGAATAGTTTAGTTGAGAATCCTAGCTTTGGGAGTTAGGGGCGGGGGTTCAAGTCCCCCTTCTTTGATAGCAGCGGGAGGGATTTTAACCTTCGGCATCCGACTTACAAGGCCGGCGCTCTAACTCTGAGCTACCGCTGCATTGTCATTCAAGGAGTTTGTTTTCCACCAGGGCTGCTGCAGGGGAAAGAACTAGGAAGAGGAAGAAGTATAGAAAGGAGGCAATTTGGCCAATTACAACGAAGGGGTGTTCTACTGGCATACCCCCGATTCAGGTTAGGATGAAGACGTCAGCAACTAGTACTCAGAACAGGAACTGTGTTAGTGGCCGGAATGTCAGGCTTCGTTGTTTTGATGTGTGTAAGATCGGTACTAGTATAAGAACTAGGATGGAGAAGAACAAGGCAAGTACACCTCCCAGTTTGTTGGGGATAGAACGAAGGATTGCGTAGGCAAATAGGAAATATCATTCTGGTTTGATGTGGGCGGGTGTGACTAAGGGGTTAGCTGGGGTGAAGTTATCTGGGTCTCCTAAGAGGTTTGGGGAAAATAATGCTAAGGAAATCAGTGCGATCAGGAGTGCAGCAAATCCTAGGAGGTCTTTGTAAGAAAAGTAAGGGTGGAAGGAAATTTTGTCCGCGTCCGAGTTTAATCCAGTGGGGTTGTTAGAGCCAGTTTCGTGGAGGAAAATTAAGTGAACAACTGTGACGGCTGCAATGACGAATGGGAAAAGAAAGTGGAATGCAAAGAACCGGGTCAGTGTGGCGTTGTCGATGGAGAAGCCACCTCAGATTCATTGAACGAGAGTATCCCCGACATAAGGGAAGGCAGATAGCAGATTAGTAATGACGGTAGCACCTCAGAAAGACATTTGTCCTCAGGGAAGGACATAACCAACGAATGCCGTTAGTATTACTAGGAGAAGAAGGACAACTCCAATATTTCAGGTTTCTTTATAAAGGTAGGAGCCGTAGTAGAGGCCTCGTCCAATATGCAGGTAAATGCAAATAAAAAAGAAAGAGGCACCGTTGGCATGCATATTACGGATTAATCAGCCATAGTTTACATCTCGACAAATGTGGGCGACTGATGAAAATGCAGTTGAGATATCTGAGGTATAATGTATGGCTAAGAAAAGTCCTGTGAGTAGTTGAGCGATAAGGCAGAGGCCCAGGAGTGAGCCAAAGTTTCATCAAACTGAAATATTAGCAGGGGCTGGAAGGTCTACGACTGCGTCGTTGGCGATTTTAAGGAGTGGGTGAGATTTTCGAAGGTTGGCCATTATAGTTCTCGTAGTTGAATACAACGGTGGTTTTTCAAGTCATTGGTCCTGGTTAAAATCCAGGCGGGAATTATGTTTTATTTGATGCTTTTATTACTGTTAGGTTTAGTTGTTGGACTAGCTGCGGTAGCTTCTAATCCGTCTCCATTTTTTGCTGCATTAGGTCTGGTGATAGTTGCAGGTGTTGGGTGTGGGGTGTTAGCTGGATGAGGTGGGTCCTTCTTGTCACTTATTTTGTTTTTAATTTATCTTGGGGGAATACTGGTAGTATTTGCGTATTCTGCCGCCCTAGCAGCAGAGCCTTACCCAGAAACTTGGATGAGCTGGCCGGTATTTACGGCCATAGGCTGCTATTTGGTGGGAGCAGGGGTGGCAGGAAAGTTTTTCATGGAAGGAGTAGATATGGGTTGCTTAAGTGTGTTAGGAGGAGGGTCAGAGATGGGAGTGTTGCGTGGTGACATTGGAGGGGTAGCCCTGATTTACTCTATAGGAGGAGGGTTGCTGGTGGGTGGTGCGTGGGTCTTACTTTTAACCCTCTTTGTTGTCCTTGAGTTGACTCGGGGGTTAAGCCGTGGGGCACTTCGATCTGTTTAGTAAAACAATAAGGAGGGAGATAGCTAGGGTGAGGAAGAAAAGGGAGAGGTACGTCTTGATTATACCTTGTTGAATATTGCTGGTTGTTGAGACTATTGGGGAGTTTACTGATACAATAGCTTTTGGGCCAGTTTTTTCTATTCAGGTCTGGTCAATTATTTGAGTAGCCACAAGTTGTCCCAGGATAAGGTTTAGTTTCGGGGTTAGGCGGTGAACTAGGGCAGGGAAATAGCCTAGTATGTTGGAGAAGTGGTGTGTAACAAGAATAGGGGTGGTTTTAAATTGTTTATTAGTTAGAGAAGCCAGTTCCAGGGCTGTGAGTAGTCCTAGAATGGTAACGGTAAGGGCTGCCAATTTAAGGGCTGTGGGTATAGATATAACTGGTGTTTTCATTGGGAGGATGTTTAGGGTAATAACAAAGCCCGCAATAATGCTTCCCCACGCAAGGCGTTTGATTGGGTTGACTGTTGCAGGGTCGTTTTCATTAATAGGGGATAGAGGGTTGAATCGTGGGTTCCCCATACATACGAAGTACACTACCCGAAGGCTGTAGATTGCAGTAAAGGATGTGGCTAAAAGGGTGAGAGTTAGGGCTCAGGCGTTGAGGTGGGATGTATTTAAAGCTTCAATAATTGCATCTTTGGAGAAGAATCCAGCTAGAAAGGGGGTGCCTGTTAAGGCTAAGCTGCCAATTGTGAGGGCAGAAGAGGTGGTGGGGGTCAGGTTCTGGATTCCTCCCATTTTGCGAATGTCCTGCTCGTCATTAAGGCAATGAATGATTGAACCTGAACATAAAAAGAGCATAGCTTTGAAGAAGGCATGTGTGCAGATGTGGAGAAAGGCTAGTTGGGGTTGGTTAAGCCCAATAGTTACTATCATCAGGCCCAGCTGACTTGAGGTTGAAAAAGCAACGATTTTTTTAATGTCGTTTTGTGTTAATGCGCAGGTGGCTGTAAATAGGGTGGTTAGGGCTCCTAAACATAAGCAAATAGTTTGAGCTAATGGGTTGTGGTCTATTAAAGGGCTTATACGGATGAGAAGAAAGATGCCCGCGACGACCATAGTGCTTGAATGCAGTAGGGCGGAGACCGGAGTAGGGCCTTCCATTGCTGATGGAAGTCAGGGGTGAAGACCAAATTGAGCAGACTTTCCGGTGGCAGCTAAGATGAGGCCAAGAAGTGGAAGGGTAAGGTCTATACTTTCTGAGGCAGAGAATATTTGTTGAAACTCTCATGAGTTAAGGTGGGTGCTTAGCCAAGCCATTGCCAGGATTAGTCCGATGTCACCTACACGGTTGTACAAGACTGCTTGAAGGGCTGCGGTGTTGGCATCTGCCCGACCGTATCATCAGCCAATTAGCATAAATGATATAATACCAACGCCTTCTCAGCCGATGAATAGTTGAAATATATTATTTGCGGTGACTAGAATAAGTATGGCGATGAGGAAAATGAGGAGGTATTTAAAAAATCGGGAAATGTTTGGGTCCGAGTGTATATATCATGATGCGAATTCTAGAATAGACCAGGTGACATACAGGGCTACTGGGACGAAGACCACTGAGTAAAGGTCAAAGTTAAAGCTCAATGAGATGTTAAAGGTGTGCAGGTTAAGTCAGGAGCAATTGGTAATTACAGCCTCCGCACCTTCACTAAGGAAGAGTGTCAGGGGGAGGAGGCTGATAAAAAAGGCAATTTTTACGGCGTTTTTTGCTTTATCTAAGGGTCAGTCCGACGTTTTTGGTTCAGGGGAGAGGGTGGTAAGGACTGGGTAGATAAGAATAACAAAGATAAGTATTAGGCTAGTTGTTATTATTAAAGGGGTGGCGTGCATAGTTTCTGCTTGGAGTTGCACCAAGAGTTTCTGGTTCCTAAGACCAGCGGATGCGCTATTATCCTTCAGAAGCTGGCGAGTGAGCCCCAGGGTTTAACTGAGGGGGCGGAGATTAGCAGTCTTCGTTGCTGGCGAGCCTCTCTCGGTGAATAAGGGGACTTTAACCCCTGTCTCTGGAATCACAATCCAGCATTTTAGTTAAACTATATTTACATGTTGTTCATCCTAGGATGAGAGCTGGTTTCAAGATAATAAGGATTAGAGGGAGGAGGTGAAGAATAATTAATAAATGTTCTCGGGAGTATGTAGGTTGAAGGGCAATAATATGGGGAGGAAGCGGGCCTCGCTGTGTCATGAGGAACATGTACAAGGAGTATGCGGCAGTGATTAGAGTGGCTGTTCCTGTGAGTAGAAGTGTAAATCAGGATCAGTTGAAGACTGAAATAATGATCATCAGTTCTCCTATGAGGTTTGGGGAGGGTGGTAAAGCAAGGTTAGCTAGTGTTATCAGTAATCATCACGACGTTATAAGGGGGAGGGTCATTTGTAATCCTCGTGCTAGAACTATGGTTCGACTATGGGTTCGCTCGTAGTTTGTATTTGCTAAGCAAAAAAGGGCGGAGGAAGTAAGACCATGGGCGATTATTAAAGCGACAGCTCCGGCTAGTCCTCAGGGTGTTTGGGTGAGGATGCCTGCAGCAACTAATCCCATGTGGCTTACAGAAGAGTAGGCAATGAGGGACTTCAAGTCCGTTTGACGTATGCAAACTGACCCTGCCATTACTAAACCTCATATAGCTAGAATTATAAAGGGGTAACTTATTTCTTTGGTTAAGGGGTCTAGTATAAGAATAATTCGGGCTATCCCGTACCCCCCTAGTTTTAAGAGAACTGCAGCTAGGACTATTGATCCCGCCACTGGTGCTTCTACGTGGGCTTTTGGTAATCAAAGATGGACTCCGTAGAGTGGTATCTTGACTAAAAAGGCTAGGAGGCAGCCGGCTCATCAGAGTTTGTCTGCGTAGGATGAGAGGTGAAGGGGGTTGGTATAAGCCAGGGTCAGGGTTGAGAGGGTCCCGGCTGAGCTGTGTAGGTGGAGAAGTGCAACTAAAAGGGGTAAAGAGCCGGCTAGGGTGTAAAAGAGAAAATACGTTCCCGCGTTCAGCCGTTCGGTTTGGTTTCCTCAACGAGTAATAATAATTAGAGTTGGGATTAAAGTGGCTTCAAATATCACGTAGAACATAATTAGTTCGGTTGCACTAAATGCAAGAATTAGGAAGAACTGTAGAGAGATTAAAAGGGTGATATAGGTTCGTTGCCGGTTAATAGGTTCTGAAGCAGTGTGGTTCTGGCTAGCAAGAATTATTAGTGGTAAAAGTCAACAGGTAAGTACTAAAAGGGGTGTTGACAAAGGGTCTGTTGCTATACAGGTGTTTAATATTGTCCACCCTACTTCATCTGGGTTGTGAAACAAGGACAGGCTAATGATAGCAATAGAGAGACTAAAAAACAATGAATTTGATCATACTTTTTTAGGTTGTGAGAATCAGACTGTTGGAACAAGCATGATAGTTGGTAATAAAATTTTTAACATTGTAGGAGGTTTAGGGCTTGAAGTCGATCGGAGCCGTGGGTTCGTGCAGTAGCTACGAGTAGGGCTAAGCCTGTGCTAGCTTCACATGCAGAAAAGGCAAGTAGCAGAATAGGTGAGGATGAAAAATTAGTGGAATCAAGGGTAAGTATTCATAAGGACAAAGCAATAAATAGCGAGAGCATCATTCCCTCTAAGCACAATAGAGCGGATAAAAGATGAGTGCGGTGGAAGGCTAATCCTGCTAGGCCTACAATAAAAGCTGAAGAAAAAGCAAACTGAGCTGATGTCATCAGGCTATCACAGATTTTAACTGCAAATTTTTGAGCCGAAATCAAACGTTTTTTTAAACTAATTGCCTATTCAGCCCATTCTAGGCCTCCTTGAATTCATTCGTAGATTAGTCCTAATGTTAGGAGGAGGAGAACTAGGGCAGCTCAAAAGAAAGTAGTCAAGGGTGAAGAAAGCTGGTCTCCCCAGGGGAGGGGTAGAAGGAGTGCAATTTCTAGGTCAAACAGGAGGAACAAGATCGCGACTAGAAAAAACCGCATCGAGAAAGGTAACCGGGCAGAACCTAAGGGGTCAAAGCCGCATTCGTAGGGGGAGAGTTTCTCGTGGTCGGGGCTCATTTGGGGGAGTCAAAATGAGACAATAGCTAGGACAATAGAAAGAATTACTGAGATTAGAATTATTACTGTGATTAAATTCATTATCTTCCCTTGGATTTTAACCAAGACCAGGTGATTGGAAGTCACTTATACTAACATTGAATACTAGGAAGATTATGAGCCTCATCAATAAATTGAGATATATAGGAATAGTCAAACAACGTCCACAAAGTGTCAGTATCAAGCTGCTGCTTCAAAGCCAAAGTGATGCTCAGAGGTAAAGTGGTACTGGATTTGGCGTAGTAGACAGACAGCTAGGAAGGTAGAGCCAATAATTACATGGAGTCCGTGGAATCCTGTTGCAACGAAGAAGGTTGAGCCGTAGACGCCATCTGCAATAGTAAATGGGGCTTCATAATATTCTAGGGCCTGGAGGCCTGTAAAATAAAAGCCGAGCAGAATTGTAAGGAATAAGGATTGAATGGCTTGTTTTCGGTTTCCTTCCATAATGCTGTGGTGGGCTCAGGTAACGGTTACACCGGATGCTAGAAGAACTGCCGTGTTTAGAAGGGGAACTTCAAAAGGGTCGAGGGCTGTGATTCCTGTGGGAGGTCAGCAGCCTCCTAGTTCTGGGGTTGGGGCTAAGCTTGAGTGGTAAAAGGCTCAGAAGAAGCCAAGGAAGAAAAAGACTTCGGATGTAATGAATAGGATTATTCCGTATCGGAGCCCTTTTTGAACGGGGGGTGTGTGATGTCCTTGAAAGGTCCCTTCTCGGATAATATCTCGCCATCATTGATATATGGTTAGCAGCAGTAGTGCTAACCCTAGGGTTATTAAAGTTGTTGAGTGAAAGTGTATTCAGATTGCTGTTCCAGAGGTCAGAAGAAGTGCTGCAATAGCGCCTGTTAATGGTCATGGGCTTGGGTCTACTATATGGTATGCGTGTGCTTGGTGGGCCATTAGACGTTTTCTTGTAGGTAAAGGCTTAAAAGAAGTACAAATACGTAGGCTTGAATTATTGCGACTGCAACTTCTAGTAGGGTGAGCATAAAAAGAAGAACTGTTGTTAGTAAGGCAACTGTTGGTATCAAAGGAAGGAGAACGAAAGCTGCCGTGGCAATTAGTTGAATGAGTAAGTGGCCGGCTGTCAAGTTTGCTGTGAGTCGTACACCTAGCGCAAGAGGGCGGATGAACAGGCTAATTGTTTCGATTACAATTAGGATAGGAATTAATAGGGTTGGGGTTCCTTCTGGTAACAAGTGGCCTAGTGCATGAGTTGGCTGATTTCGCATCCCAATAATGATGGTTGCTAATCATAGAGGTACTGCCAGGGCTATATTAAGCGATAATTGAGTGGTAGGTGTAAATGTGTATGGCAGGAGACCTAGCATATTAAGAGTAATGAGGAAAAGTATTAGAGAAGTGAGCATTAATGCTCATTTGTGGCCGGCTGGACTTAAAGGTAGGAAGATTTGTTGGGTGAATCGGTTGATAAACCATCCTTGGAGGGTAAGGAGACGGTTGTTTAATCAGCGAGAGGTGGGTTGAGGGAACAGAGTTCAGGGAATTGTAAGGGAAATTACAATTAATGGAATACCTAAGAAAACGGGGCTTAAAAATTGGTCAAAGAAATTTAGTATCATGGTCAGTTTCAGGATTTAGTTTTTGGTTTTTCAGCAGCAGAAGGGGAGGGTTCGTTGGGAAAATTATGGGCTAGGACTTTAGGGGGAATAACAATAAGAAATACAAGTCATGACAGGGCAAGGATTATAAATCAAGGTGCGGGGTTTAATTGTGGCATGTTCACTAAGGGTGGTTGGGAGTCACCAATTTTTAGCTTAAAAGGCTAACGCTTTTCCCGGTTTAGCTTCTTAGTGAGGCGTCTTGAAGTATTAGTGAAGATCAGTTTTCAAAGTGTTGAAGAGGTACTGCTTCAACAACAATAGGTATAAAGCTGTGATTAGCCCCGCAGATTTCAGAGCATTGGCCATAATAAACTCCTGGACGGGAGGCAATGAATGCAACTTGGTTTAGGCGTCCGGGAACGGCATCTATTTTTACACCTAAAGAGGGGACTGCTCATGAGTGAAGCACGTCTTCAGCTGTGACTAAAATTCGAATTGGGGATTCAACGGGAATAACTATTCGGTGGTCTGTTTCCAAGAGTCGGAATTGGCCGGGAGTTAAATCTTGAGTGGGGATTATATAAGAATCAAAGCCTAGCTCTTCATAATCAGTATATTCGTAGCTTCAGTACCATTGATGGCCAACGGCTTTAATGGTTAAGTGAGGGTCGTTAATCTCGTCTATTAGGTAGAGGATTCGTAAAGATGGAAGTGCAATTAAAATAAGAATTAACGCAGGGAGTAGTGTTCAAATAATTTCAATTTCTTGGGAGTCAAGAATGTATTTATTGGTAAGCTTTGTTGATACCATTGCAACGATAATGTAAAGTACAAGGGTGCTGATTAAGAAAACAATTATTAAAGCATGATCATGAAAATGAAGAAGTTCTTCTATTACAGGTGAGGCTGCGTCTTGTAAACCTAATTGTGAAGGGTGGGCCATTAGTTAAGGTGCGTAGGGGTCCAACCTACAATTATGCCTTGACAAAGCATTGTTATATTCAATTTAACTAGTACCTCTTATAAGAAAGTGACAGAGCGGTTATGTGGTTGGCTTGAAACCATCATACGGAGGTTCAATTCCTTCCTTTCTCGTAATTTAGTTGTTAGAGTAGTGTGGAGAAGTTTGTTGAATTTGAACGAAAGCAGGCTCTTCAAAGGTGTGATAAGGAGGAGGACATCCGTGTAGTCATTCAATATTTGTTACAGTCAGTTCTACTGCTGAGACTTCACGTTTTGCAGCGAAAGCTTCCCAAATAATAAACAGGAACATGATAACTGCAATTAATGAAACTAGAGAGCCGATTGAGGAAACTGTATTTCAAAGGGTGTAAGCGTCGGGGTAGTCGGAGTAACGTCGAGGCATACCTGCTAAGCCTAGGAAGTGCTGTGGGAAAAAGGTTAAGTTTACACCAGCAAATATTACACCGAAGTGAATTTTTGTTCATGTGCTGTGGAGAGTGTACCCTGAAAACAGTGGGAATCAGTGCACGAATGCTGCAACAATTGCAAACACGGCTCCTATCGAGAGAACGTAGTGGAAGTGAGCGACTACATAGTATGTGTCATGAAGGACAATATCCAGAGATGAATTGGCCAGGACAATACCTGTTAGGCCTCCAACCGTAAATAAGAAAATGAACCCTAGGGCTCAGAGTAGGGGAGTTTCTCACTTAATTGCTCCTCCGTGAAGAGTAGCTAATCAGCTAAATACTTTTACACCAGTTGGAATGGCGATAATCATAGTAGCAGAAGTAAAGTAAGCTCGAGTATCTACATCCATTCCTACTGTGAACATGTGATGGGCTCAAACGATAAACCCCAGAAGTCCGATAGCCATTATTGCTCAAACCATTCCTATGTAACCGAACGGTTCTTTTTTACCTGAATAATAAGCAACAATATGAGAAATTATCCCAAAGCCTGGAAGAATAAGAATATAAACTTCGGGGTGGCCAAAGAATCAGAAGAGGTGCTGGTATAGGATAGGGTCTCCCCCTCCCGCGGGGTCGAAGAAAGTAGTATTTAAGTTTCGGTCTGTTAGTAGCATTGTAATTCCTGCTGCAAGGACCGGAAGAGAAAGAAGTAGAAGTACAGCCGTAATTAGGACAGCTCAAACAAATAAGGGTGTTTGGTACTGTGAAATTGCTGGGGGTTTCATATTAATAATAGTTGTAATAAAATTAATAGCGCCTAGAATTGAAGAAACACCTGCCAAGTGAAGTGAGAAAATAGTTAGGTCAACTGATGCCCCTGCGTGTGCCAGGTTTCCGGATAATGGGGGGTAGACGGTTCAACCTGTTCCAGCCCCAGCTTCTACTCCGGAAGAAGCAAGCAGAAGAAGGAAAGAAGGGGGGAGTAATCAAAAGCTTATGTTGTTTATTCGAGGAAATGCTATGTCAGGGGCTCCAATCATTAGGGGAATAAGTCAGTTTCCAAAGCCTCCGATCATGATTGGTATCACTATAAAGAAAATTATTACGAAAGCATGAGCTGTAACGATAACGTTATAGATTTGGTCATCTCCTAAAAGGGCTCCAGGCTGACTTAATTCTGCTCGAATCAGTAAGCTTAAAGCTGTGCCCACTATTCCTGCCCAAGCACCAAAAACTATATATAGGGTGCCGATGTCTTTATGGTTTGTCGAGTAAAATCAACGTGTGATTGCCACAGGTAGGATGGCTGAGTGTGTAAGCGGTGGTTTGTAGCTCCATAGACGAAGGTTTGAGTCCTTCTCCTACCACAGCCCTGTGGTGTGACACGCTAGATTGCAAATCTTGAGAAGCAGGCTAACCACCTGCCGGGGCTTTTCCCCGCCTTTTACAAGGCGGCGGGGAAAAGGTAGGCGGATGCTCGCTGGTTAGAGCGCTTAGCTGTTAACTAAGAGTTTGCAGGATCGAGGCCTGCCTGCCTAGTAAGGCTTTGGCTTAATTAAAGTACCTGTTTTGCATACAGGAGATGTAGGTTAGGAGCCTGCAAGTCTTATAAGAGTTGGAAGATTTTCACTTCCGCTTAGGGCTTTGAAGGCCCTTGGTCTATAATGCTAACCTAAACTCTTAGGGTAAAAGGGCGATTGCTGCAGGTATAAGAGGAAGTAGGAAAGTGGCGCCCGCCGTGGCAACGGCTAGCGGAAGGGTTGCAGAACGGTTAACAAAGCGTCACGGGGCCGAGTTTACCATAGTGTTAGGTGAAATGGTCAGGGTCATTGCGTAGGTGAGACGGAGGTAAAAGTAAAGGCTAAGGAGTGCAGATAAGGCTGCAATTGTTGCAATAAGAGGAAGGCCCTGTTTAGTAAGCTCTTGAAGAATTAGTCATTTCGGGGCGAAGCCCGTTAGAGGGGGAAGGCCGCCCAAAGAGAGGAGAGTAAAGGGCGCAATTGAAGCCAAGATGGGTGCTTTAGTTCAGGCATTGGCGAGGGTAGTAATGTTCGTTGATGATAAGTATTTAAAAACAAGAAACGTGGAGATGGTTATAATAAAGTAAATAACTAGGTTTAGAAGAGTAAGGGAAGGGGCAAACTGTATGATAAGAATCATTCAGCCAAGGTGAGCAATGGATGAATAGGCTAGTACTTTTCGCAGTTGTGTTTGATTTAAGCCACCCCATCCTCCTACTAAAGTTGAAGTGAGTCCTAAGAGAATAAAAATTGTTGGATCTTCAAGGTTAATTTGGAGAAAGATGGCTATGGGAGCAATTTTTTGTCAGGTGGACAGGATTAGGCCTGTAGTAAGGTCTAACCCTTGAAGTACTTCTGGAAGTCAGGCGTGAAGTGGAGCAAGTCCAATTTTTAATGCAAGGGCGAGCACAATCATGGTGGTGGGAAGAGGGTGTGTCATTTGCTCAATGTGTCATTCTCCTGACAGTCAGGCGTTAGACACTGAGGCAAATAGGAGTAAGGCAGCTGCAGCTGCCTGGATTAAGAAATACTTAGTAGTCGCCTCAACTGCTCGGGGGTGGTGGTGGCGTGCTATGAGCGGAATAATAGCAACTGTGTTAAGTTCTAGGCCTATTCAGGCAAGGAGTCAGTGGGAGCTAATTAAAGTGGCTGTGGTTCCAAGTCCTATACCTAGGAGGAGGATGGGAATTACGTATGGGCTCATTAGTAAAGGAAGGATTTTAACCAACATGTTCGGGGTATGGGCCCGAAAGCTTAATTTAGCTGACTTTACTAGGAAGTGGTGTAGAGGAAGCACTAAGAGTTTTGATCTCTTCAGGTAGGGTTCGAATCCCTTCTTTCTAAGGAGTCGGAGGGATTCTAACCCTCATTATCTACTCTATCAAAGTAGCCCTTTATTCAGGCACAGCTCCTTTAATACTGAGGGGGTAGACCTGCAAATGAGATAGGAAGAGCCAGATGTCAGATAACTAAGGCGAGTGTTAGGGGCAAGAAGTTTTTTCAAATGAGGTGCATAAGTTGGTCATATCGGAATCGGGGGTATGAGGCTCGCACTCAAAGAAATAGGACGGCTAAAAAGGTTGCTTTAATTATAAGCACGGTAGTGGTGACATAGGGAAAAATAACAAGTAATGAAGAACCGAGGAAAAGGGTGGCAGAGAGGGTATTTATAAAGAGGATGTTGGCATATTCAGCTAAGAAGAATAGCGCAAAGGGTCCTCCAGCATATTCAACATTGAAGCCAGAGACAAGTTCTGATTCTCCTTCAGTTAAATCAAAGGGTGCTCGGTTAGTCTCAGCTAGTGTGGAGATAAACCACATAGCCGCTAGAGGTCATGCTGGCAAGATAAGCCATGTTGCCTCTTGGGCAATGTTAAATGTTTGTAGGGTGAAGCCTCCAGTAAAGATGATGGCGTTTAAAAGGATCAATCCTAGACTAACTTCATAGGAAATGGTCTGGGCTACGGCCCGAAGGGCACCAATGAGGGCATACTTTGAATTCGATGCTCAGCCTGAGCCCAGAATGGAATACACGGCAAGGCTAGAAATGGCTAAGATGAAAAGAAGACCTAGGTTTAAGTCTGCCATTGGGAAAGGGAGTGGGATGGGTGCTCAGAGAGTTAGGGCTAGGGTAAGTGCTATCATTGGGGCAAGCAAAAATAAAATGGGGGAGGAAGTGGATGGTCGAACTGGCTCTTTTATGAAGAGTTTTAATCCGTCTGCAATAGGCTGTAGAAGACCGTATGGTCCTACAACATTAGGGCCCTTACGAAGCTGTATATAGCCAAGGACTTTTCGTTCAACAAGCGTAAGGAGGGCTACTGCTAGGAGGACAAAAATGATAAGGATTAAGGGATGGATAATATATGAGACAAGTGTGGAGATCATAGTTAAGAAGAGGATTTGAACCTCTGAATAAAAGGGCTTAGGTCTTTTGCATTAGCCGGGCTCTGCCATCTTAACAAGTCATTATCTATGACAGGGAGAGACACTGGAATGCCTTTTCGCCTATTTTAGTTGGTTTCATTAGGTAGGTGGTGAGGCGTGTTAAAAACAGGGGCCTCGCCTCCTCGGTCCTTTCGTACTGGAGGAGGGCATTACATAGATAGAAACTGACCTGGATTACTCCGGTCTGAACTCAGATCACGTAGGACTTTAATCGTTGAACAAACGAACCCTTAATAGCGGCTGCACCATTAGGATGTCCTGATCCAACATCGAGGTCGTAAACCCTCTCGTCGATATGGGCTCTGGGAGAGGATTGCGCTGTTATCCCTGGGGTAACTGGTTTCGTTGATCGGTATTTCTGCCGGGTCATTATAGGTCAGATGTTCTGTTATGTTGAGCTGATGCTCTCCATTTAAAGAGTGGTGCTCAGATTCCTCATGGGGGTTGTTTTTTTCCCCGCGGTCGCCCCAACCAAAGACAGCAAAATGGGCTTACTCTTTGTTTTATCCTTTTGTAAGGCACTCTTTACGGGGTCCATTTATTGTCTAAAGCTCCACAGGGTCTTCTCGTCTTATGTTCTTATTCCCGCTTCTGCACGGGAAGATCAATTTCATTGACTGGGTGGGGGAGACAGTCAAGCCCTCGTTATGCCATTCATACAGGTCTTCATTTAAAAGACAAGTGATTGCGCTACCTTTGCACGGTCAAAATACCGCGGCCGTTAAATCCATGATCACAGGGCAGGCGGGACCTTCTATGTGTATATTTTCAGAAGGCGATGTTTTTGGTAAACAGGCGAGGCTTGTTATTTTGCCGAGTTCCTTCCTTCCCTTTTAGTCTTTCCTAAATAGCACACTTGTGTAAGATCAACGGTTAAGTTTGGTGGTTTTTCTAGTTATCTATTTTTAGTTCAATCCCCTCTTTTTGGGGCCGTTAATTTTCAGTGATTAGTTCGTTCTGAAATATACTTGTGCTGGGAGAGATGCTCATCTCTTATTACTCATATTAGCATTATCACCTTTATGGTGGCATAAGGCGGCCCAATATTTCTAGGGGATTAAGAGGTTAGTATCATAATTATAGGTGTTTTCAGTACTTAAGCTTTAACGCTTTTTCTATAGGTGGCTGCTTTTAAGCCCACTAGTGTACAGGACCTTGTTTAAAATTTGATCTTTATCCTCCTTTAAAAGTTGTTTCTTTTCTCAAGGGAGCTGTACCTCCTTTGAGTAACTCCTTAAGTTTCCTTTTCCTTCATGAAGGGTTGTGGTTTAAGAACCTTAAGGGCTGAACTTCTATTCATTTCTTAGGCAACCAGCTATCACCAAGTTCGGTAGGTTTATCACCTCTACTCAAAGCTCTCCCCACTCTTTTGCCACAGAGACGGGTTTGGCCCTATTTAATAGGCTGTCTTGGAGTAGCTCACTTGGATTCGGGGTTTTAAACTTCAATTCTTTTTGCTTAAATACGGCTTGCTAAACCATGATGCAAAAGGTACAAGGATAAATCTTTGCTTTTTTATGCTTAACTGAGTTTTTTCATTTCTTTTTCAGCGTTCCCTTGCGGTACTTTTTCTGTTGCTTATATCCTTTTTCTGTCACCTATACTAAAGGGGTAAAATGTTTTGTTTTTTAAGAATACTTTTTATGGGGTTATTGATGTGGGTGTGTTGGTTGTGTTGAGTAAGCTAGCTGTTAGGCTTCAGGGTACTCCGAGTTGCACGGGGGACTTTTCAGTGTAAGGGAAATGCTTTACTGTCTTAGCTACACCCTGATTTATCCAAGTGCACCTTCCGGTACACTTACCATGTTACGACTTGCCTCCCCTTTGCTGATAAGGCGCATTAGTTAATTAAAAAACTTTAGCTTGGAGAGAGTGACGGGCGGTGTGTGCGCGCTTAAGGGCCAGTTTCAGAAAGACACTCTATTTTTTTCTTACTACTAAATCCTCCTTCTAATATACATTTCAGTATACTTTTCGTATTTTCTATGAGTAGAAAATGTAGCCCATTTCTTCCCCTTTCATATGCTACACCTCGACCTGACGTTTTGGGTTATACTAATTCTGCTTACTATTAGACCTTCACAGGGTAAGCTGACGACGGCGGTATATAGGCGGGAAAAACAAGAAGGGGTGAGGTTTAACGAGGGTTATCGGTTCTAGAACAGGCTCCTCTAGGGGGTTATTAAGCACCGCCAAGTCCTTTGGGTTTTAAGCTAGTGCTCGTAGTTCCCGGGCGGATAACGGATGTAAAATGTTATCTAGGTTTAAGGCTATGCATAGTGGGGTATCTAATCCCAGTTTGTACCATAGCTTTCGTGGGTTCAAAAGAATAAAGCCACTTTCGTAGGAGTTCTTCTAATCTCCAAGTACGTATGACAGTTGTGGAGATATTCGGCTTTAGTTTAATTTTATTCTAACCACTCTTTACGCCGAGGGTCTGTCAGCTTGGGCCTCTCGTATAACCGCGGTGGCTGGCACGAGTTTTACCGGCCCTTATAAGCCTTAACTAAGTCAAGTTTTCACTTATTGCTTAATATTTATCACTGCTGTGGTCCCTTGGGGGTGTGGCTAAGCAAGGTGTTATGGGCTACGGGTAGTGTGCCTGATACCAGCTCCTTGTTCCAGGGAGAGGAACTACAGGGCATCCTCACAGGAGGGCAGAGACTTGCATGTGTAAGTTTAGCTAAAGTTGACAGTAAAGTCAGGACCAAGCCTTTGTGCTTACGAGACCTTTCTAGGGTCTATCTTAACATCTTCAGTGTTATGCTTTAGTTAAGCTACGCTAGC